TACTTTATTGAGATAGGTAGCCCGGGTAGATGACTCCCCCTCTGAGAACCGTATATGAAAATTTCATTTCATACGGCTCAAGCTGAAACACAAAAATACTGATTTCAACAGATATTTTATCAAAAGGTTAAAACTTCTTAATCATTTGATAGATTTGAACCAACATATAAGATAAGAAAATCTGTAATTAAATCTTTGTGATTAGAAAAAAAATATCAAGTTGGCTCATTTATTTATTTTTTATTTTGATCATTACAGGCCTCTTGAATCTTCTCCTTCCTATTTTGAATTATTATTTTTTATTGAATTTTTTATTTTCTGTGCATAAAAGAAATCAGACTTCTTCTTTTTTACAAATTGATAGGAATTCTCTTGTTGAGACCCTATGAATCACCTGAAACCTCAGATTCATATTAGAACCACGATGATTTATTCTCAAGCTAAACTAAAAGGTTCTCTGAGTAAGAATCCTTTGATTGATCACTTTTTGAAAAATAGATGCAATGACTTGACTCAACAAAATCTATAGAAAGAGTTTTCTTTCGGTCAAAATCTGAAGAAGTTTCATTCATTTGATTTAGAAAATATCATTTCTAGTTAATATATTTCCATTTTTTTTTTAGTGCGGTTACGAGGTCTGACTTAATAATAGGTATGAATCATAGTTCAATTTTTTCTTTTATTGGTCTTTTTTCGTGCTCCAGATATTAGAATAAATGTCTGACGAGGTAGAATTAATTATCTTGTTAGAGATAACAGACCTTTTCTATATATGATCCATAGGATCAATTATAACAAGTCACACACTCATTTTCCAAAAATACCGAAACAAAAAAAGTCCACGATCGAACTACCAAAATCTTTTATTTAGAAATAAAAATTTTCAGATTAGTAGTATCTGGCAAAATCTCATATCATACCTAATTCCTAGGAATCCCATCCAATAAAACAGAAGAGTTATAAATTTCCAAAATAATACATAAGAATACAGCAAATAGAGCCATTGCAACTCCCATAAGTGGTGTAGTACCCCAACCTGGAGCTACTTTACCATATTCTGAATTCAAGGGTTTCAATAAATTCCCTACAGTAGTTCGTTTTGGTCCAGATCTAGAACTATCTTCAAAAGTTTGCGTAGCCATAAATTCTATTTTATTAAAAAATAATTGGTTAAGACCTGTTGACTTTGTATACTATTCTGTTGTATTTCTAAATAAATGATCTTTATAGTAGATCCATTCTGGAAATTATTAAAAAATGGAAACAGGAACTCTAGTCGCGATCTTTATATCTGGTTTACTTGTAAGCTTTACTGGGTACGCCTTATATACCGCTTTTGGGCAACCCTCTCAACAACTAAGAGATCCATTCGAAGAACATGGGGATTAGTTGAAGTAATTGAAGTAATGAGTTTCCCTTATTGGTAGACTCATTACTTCAATTAAATTGTTTCAAGATTTATTTCATTTTTTTATTTTAGTTGGAACCTTAGGTGGTTCTCGAAAAAAGATAGCGAAAAAGATTATCCCTAAAGTCGAGACTAAAAGGAATGTATAAACCAATGCTTCCATAGATTCGATTGTGATTTACAATTATAGCTTCCACACCTATTCATTTGAGATCATTTAATAAAATAAAGAAAAAGAATCAAAGAAAAGATGATGATTCAAATAAAGATTCCTTTTTCTTGTTTGTATCCCATAAAAAAAAAGAGGAAAGAAATATACCACAATAATGCTGTATCAGACAGTTTGTCTCTTTGTAGTTGGATCTCCAAGTTTTTGGAATGTTCCAAATTCCACTTGAGCATCCAAATCTGGATCAATACCAGCAAAAACATCTCTGAACAAGGTTCTAGCGCCATGCCAAATGTGTCCGAAAAAGAAAAGCAAGGCGAATGTGGCATGTCCAAAAGTAAACCAGCCCCTTGGACTACTACGAAAAACACCGTCAGATTTCAAAGTAGCTCGATCTAATTCAAAAATCTCACCTAATTGGGCGCGTCGAGCATATTTTTTAACAGTAGCAGGATCTGAATAACTTAATCCATTAAGTTCACCACCATAGAACTCAACAGTTACACCTACTTGTTCAACACTATATTTAGATTCTGCCCTTCTAAAAGGAACATCGGCTCTAACAATCCCGTCTTCATCTACCAAAACTACCGGAAATGTTTCAAAAAAGGTAGGCATACGACGTACAAAAAGTTCCCGACCTTCTTTATCTCTAAAAACGGGGTGTCCTAACCATCCAACCGCTATTCCATCTCCGTTATCCATTGAACCTGCTCTAAATAATCCCCCTTTTGCCGGATTATTACCAATGTAATCATAAAAAGCTAATTTCTCAGGAATTTTAGACCAAGCTTCTGATAAACTTAGATTTTCGCTTAGCCCGGCGCTAACTCTTCGAGATATTTCTTGTTGAAAGTATCCCTGATCCCATTGATAACGAGTAGGACCAAATAATTCAATTGGGGTAGTTGCTGAACCATACCACATAGTTCCTGCAACAACAAAAGCTGCAAAAAAGACAGCCGCAATACTACTGGAAAGTACAGTTTCAATATTCCCCATACGTAATCCTTTGTATAGACGTTGAGGCGGACGAACACTCAGATGGAATAAGCCTGCTAATATACCTAATGTACCCGCAGCAATATGATGAGAGGCTATTCCTCCTGGAACAAAAGGATCAAAACCTTCCACACCCCAAGCTGGATTGACAGCTTGTACTTTTCCAGTTAGTCCATAAGGATCGGACACCCATATTCCAGGACCATACAAACCTGTTACATGGAATGCGCCAAAACCAAAACAAGCTAGACCTGAAAGAAATAAATGAATTCCAAAAATCTTGGGCAAATCCAAGGAAGGTTTTCCTGTACGTTCATCACAAAATACTTCTAAGTCCCAATATACCCAATGCCAGATAGCTGCCAAGAAGCACAAACCAGAAAATACTATATGTGCCGCTGCAACACCTTCATAACTCCAAATACCTGGATTCGTTACAGTTCCTCCTGAAATATTCCAACCGCCCCACGAATTGGTTATTCCTAAACGAGTCATGAAAGGTATAACGAACATACCCTGTCTCCACATTGGATCAAGAACAGGATCAGAGGGATCAAAAACCGCTAATTCGTATAAAGCCATTGAACCAGCCCAACCAGCAACTAGAGCTGTGTGCATTATATGAACAGAAAGCAATCGACCGGGATCATTCAATACGACAGTATGAACACGATACCAAGGTAAACCCATGGAAATACCCCTTTATCAAAGAAAAATAGAAACTTGATTTTATCGCATTAAACTAAGAAGACTATATACTTTGTACCTAATACTGTGTACCTAAACTTTTTTTCAGTGGATTCTGTGGTTTATTTTTATTTCATCTCATTGAAAAGAAAAATAAGTAAACAACTCTGTTCGTAAGAACAAAGAGAAGCAGATCTATTCTATACCCGATAAGTACCAATACGCAACGGGAAGATTGCATTATTGGAGAATAAATGGATACTTTTTGATCATTCCAATGATCAATTCCTTGGTTACAGTTTTTTTGAATCCATTCTGGATTACTCTATCAAAAAACTATTCCATGTATCAAATAAAAGAAAAAGGAATGAAGACAAGAAATCGTGGATTTTCACCTTTCTTTATTCAAGAATATATTCTTTATTAAAAAATATATGAATATGAAAAAGTAAAATAATGAGTATGAAATGAATATAAAATTCGAATCAGAGTCAATCAAATAATTATTTCAAAAAATTGTTTTTTTGTCATGTATCCATGGTGAATTACCGGTAGAAGGTTCCATCGGAACAATTATTAAAGGCACCTCGCTTTCAAAAAAAAAAAAGAAAAGGAAATGGGAGAGAAAATTACTTTGAAAAAATGAATCAATTATCTAGCAACAATTCAAAAAATAATTTTTTGAATTATTTTGCAAATCCAAGAGATTCTTATGGAAATTCTAATGGAAATCCACATTAAAATTATCCTTTTTCTTTGTTCTTTTCCATGGATTTTAGAGATTCTTATACAGAATGAGAATTTTGATACAATAAAGATGTTCACTCTGTTGAACATGATTATCAAAAGAAAGTTCTCTGATTTCATTAAATATGATTTTATGAAAAAAAAAAATAAGAAATAGAGAAATTGAAGAATGGGAAGAAGAGCAAGAATCGTGCTTGGGAATATTATAGTAGCAAAAGCCATTGGAATCGATATTTAATATATTGGATAATTTGCTTTATTATTGATTGACCCTAGTCGGAAAAAAGAATAACTGAAAGGTTTGAAGATTTATGCCGATCGGAACACCAAAAGTGCCTGTAATTCGTTCTGAGAAGACAGTTTTCGTTGAACTATTTCAGGAAAAAAGAATCCTTTTCTTTTTCTATGCAGAAATATAGAATTCCCTTTTGTGAATGAGCTTATTGCTCTCATACTATTCTATTAATGGATCTCGAAGATGAAAATAATATTTAGAAATTCTCACGGTGGGAAGGAAGGGCACTATCAGCAATGGCCCTTTATGATACTATGCAAGTTTCAGGTTCTGACGTGTGTACAATGAATCTAGGATTAGTTGCATCAGCGGCATCTTTGATTCTGGTTGGAGGAGCAATTTCTAAACGGATAGCATTCCCTCACGCTAGGGTTTTCATTCACCAACCTTCGACTGATTATTTTTGTGGAACTGCAGAGAAAATCCTAATGGAAACAGAAGAAATGTTTGAACTTTGTAACACAATTGCGAAAATTTATGCACAAAAAACTGGTCAATCTGTAAATATTATACAGAATGATCTGAAAAGAGATACTTTTATGTCCGCAACCGAAACTCAAGATTATCTGTCGATCGCATAGCAAATCAAAAAAGAAAATCCTTAGTGATCTGAGTTCTTTTTCTCAATTATTTCTTTTGAGTATTGAATTAAATAGAAATAATTGATAAAAATAATATTTGGTTAAGATCAATCTAAGCCAAACCATTTTATTCTATATTATAGATATACATAGAATATGCCAACTATTAAACAACTTCTTAGAAACAGAAGACAGCAAAAAAAAAATGTTAAGAAATCTCCCGCTCTTAAAGGATGTCCTCAGCGTCGAGGAACATGTACTAGGGTGTATGTGCGACTCGTTCAGATCATGAGTTCGAACAAATAAGAGAATTTTTCTAGTATCAACGACCAATACTGATAAATAGGATAGTAACAAAAAGGTATATAATATACCTATTAATTCTATAGAATCTCAAATTTATGGTTTTCATTGGTAAAAATCCAATCATTCTCGATTTGAAATAAGAATCAATTCTCCATTGGTAGCAAAAGGTTATCCATTAAGCGGAGGAAAGAGCATTATAGGAAGCATGCTCCTTTTTGAAAGAACGGACTCATAGGGTCAGCTACCTAGCCAACTTTTCTAATTAAATGCCGTCACTGTATGGATAACTCCTAGTGTGAAAAGGGCTATTACTTTCTAATTAATAAGTAGAGCCAAAGAATATGAACTATACAAGTTCATAAAATCGTTTGATTAAATGAAAAAAGAAGCTCCGGTGTATAGAGAGGACCTCACCGTTTGAGAGGTAACCATAGAAACGATGGAACCCACTATTTTTTTTTGAATATAGAAATTGAAGAATGGGAAGAAGAGCAAGAATCGTGGTTGGGAAGGTTATAGTAGCAAAAGCTAGAGGAATCGATATTTGATATATTGGAGTAGTTCGTTTTGTTATTGATTGACCCTAGTCGGAAATTGATTGACCCTAGTCGGGTCAAAAATAACTGAAAGGTTGGAGGATTTATGCCAATTGGAACACCAAAAATATCTTATACTCATCATGAAAAAACGATATTTCTTACTTTACAAGAAAAATTGTACGATGGGAGAATCCTATTTCTATGCAAAAATATGGAATTCTCTTTGGTGAATAACATTATCGCTCTATTGCTATTTCTGAGTGGGCAAGATGATACTGATATACATTTATTTATAAACTCTCACGGTGGAGAGGCACTATCAGCAATATCTCTTTATGATACTATTGAATTCTTGTATTGTGATGTATCTACAGTAGCTCTAGGTTTGGTTGCATCAACGGCATCTTTGATTCTGGTCGGAGGAACAAGGACTAAACGGATAGCATTCCCCCACGCTAGGATTATGATTCACCAACCTTCGACTAATTATTTTTGTGGAAATCCAAGGGAAATGCAAGTGGAAGCAGAAGAACTGTTTGAACTTCGTAACACAATTACGGAAATTTATGCACAAAATACTGGTCAACCTGTAAATATTATACAGAATGATCTGGAAAGAGATACTTTTATGTCCGCAACCGAAGCTCAAGATTATGGTATTATCGATCATATAGCAATTGAAAAATTTAGATAGTAATTAAAATTAAAAAAAAATCTTTTTCTTTGATGATCTGAGTTCTTTTTCTCAATTATTTCTATTTAATTCAATACTCAAAAGAAATAATTGAGAAAAAAACATTTGGTTAAGATCAATCTAAGCCAAACCATTTTATTCTATATAGATATACATAGAATATGCCAACTATTAAACAACTTCTTAGAAACAGAAGACAGCAAAAAAAAAATGTTAAGAAATCTCCCGCTCTTAAAGGATGTCCTCAGCGTCGAGGAACATGTACTAGGGTGTATGTGCGACTCGTTCAGATCATGAGTTCGAACAAATAAGAGAATTTTTCTAGTATCAACGACCAATACTGATAAATAGGATAGTAACAAAAAGGTATATAATATACCTATTAATTCTATAGAATCTCAAATTTATGGTTTTCATTGGTAAAAATCCAATCATTCTCGATTTGAAATAAGAATCAATTCTCCATTGGTAGCAAAAGGTTATCCATTAAGCGGAGGAAAGAGCATTATAGGAAGCATGCTCCTTTTTGAAAGAACGGACTCATAGGGTCAGCTACCTAGCCAACTTTTCTAATTAAATGCCGTCACTGTATGGATAACTCCTAGTGTGAAAAGGGCTATTACTTTCTAATTAATAAGTAGAGCCAAAGAATATGAACTATACAAGTTCATAAAATCGTTTGATTAAATGAAAAAAGAAGCTCCGGTGTATAGAGAGGACCTCACCGTTTGAGAAGTAACCATAGAAACGAAGGAACCCACTATTTTTTTTTGAATATAGAAATTGAAGAATGGGAAGAAGAGCAAGAATCGTGGTTGGGAAGGTTATAGTAGCAAAAGCCATTGGAATCGATATTTGATATATTGGAGTAGTTCGTTTTGTTATTGATTGACCCTAGTCGGAAAAAAGAATAACTGAAAGAAATCTAATCCGTTAGTTATTTTATTCAATAAGATTGAATTTATTTCAATGAGCAGAGTGAGACGCGGATATATAGCTCGAAGACGTCGAAAAAAAAACCGTTCCCTTGTATCAGGTTTTAGAGGAGCTCATTCAAGACATACTCGAATGATTATTCAACAGAAAATGAGAAGTTTATATTACTCTTATCGAGACAGAGGCAGGAAAAAGAGGTATTTTCGTCGTTTATGGATCACTAGAATAAATGCAGTAACTCGCGAAAACCAAATATTTGATAGTTATTGTAAGTTTATCCACAATCTGTATAAGAAACAATTTTTTCTAAATCGTAAGATACTTTCACAAATAGCTATATCAAATAAGATTGGTCTTTATAAGATTTCTGATAAAATCATTAAACCTAATAAGGTTTATGAATAGATACTAAAATAATCTTTTAGTAATCATTAAAACAGGATTTCCCGGAGAATGAACTCCAGGAAGGTATAGAAGAAAAAAAATTTAGATAAAGATTAATAGTAACAATTACGAAAATCTTTCAAGATTGTTTTTTCCTTTTTTTATAACACAAGAATCCAATCTGATTTCTAAGTGTTTTCAAACAAAATATTCACTATTTTAGCTTGAGTTCCAATTTGGAGTTTTGAGTCAATTGGGAAGTAGGCTTATGGATTTCTCGTTTTATAACGAGTAGTTCTTTATTTTTTTGATGAGTAGTTCCTGGTTCGCTTTTAGGACCAGGAGTTCCAGATTCAGTTTTAGGACCTGGAATTCCTGGTTCGGTTTTAGGACCTGGAGTTTTCGATTCAATTTTAGTACCTGGAGTTCCGGATCCAGTTTTAGAACGAGGAATTCCTCATTTGGTTTTAGGATAAGGACCAAGACCTGAAAATCTTGATTCAGTTTTAGGAACTCCTAATTCAGTTTTAGGAGGAGTTTTTCTGAATCTTTTTTTATTTTTTTTTTTCTTTTTATTCTCATTTTCACGACGACGTTTTAAGATCTGGCGCCAGCGTCTCCTAAAATGTCTCTCATTTTCAAGAAAAGGTAGTAAACATAAAATACGAGCTTTTTTTATAGCAGTAGTCATTAATCGTTGTTGTCTCAAGGTTATTTTAGTAACTCGTCTAGGTATTATTTTTCCTTGGAAACCAATAAATCGACTAATTAAACTTAAATTCTTATAATGAATTTGATTCCTTGATGGAATCAAAAAACGTTTATTACGGAAAAATTGTTTACGAAGACGAATACGGTATTTAGAAGAATATCTAGAATTTTTACTACGACGAAATTCAAATTCACGACGAACAGAAAGGTATTGACGAAGAGGAATATATTGATACATTTTCCGTAAACGAGATTTAGGAAAATGTTGTTTGAATTTATGAAAAGGGTTATTGAATTTACCAAGAGGTTGCTTGGGTTTATGAATACGAACAGGTTGCTTGGGTTTACCAATACGAAGACGTTGTTTAAATCTATTCATGGTTTATTCCTTATTTTTAAAATTCGAATTCTTGATTCATTTAAGATCCAACCAAAATAGGTTTTGATTCACATATCATTTGATTACTTCATTTATATAAATGGAATATCTAGACACATGATATAATCTCTAAACTAAAATGAGATTAAGTTTGATTCATAGATATTTTTTCCATTATATATAGAAAGAAATATGGCAAGTTCTTACTTTATTTATTTTATTACTTGCTTGCAAACATGATCTTTGTTTCCTTTGATCTATTTTTTTTTTTCTCTATGAGTCGTATGTTTGTTACAATAGCGACAAAATTTTCTCAATTCTAATAAATTGGGTGTATTGGAACGATTCTTTTGTGTAATATATCTAGAAATACCCATTGATTTTTTATTGACACTTCTTCGAACACAACTAGTACATTCCAAAAAAACTCTGACTCTTACATCTTTGCCTTTAGCCATGAACCTCCTTTATATCTTTTGATTTATTTCTTTGGTTTAACTTAACTTTCCTATTTTCGGTTTTTGAATCGAAAAATAAGAAAAAAATCAATAAGAATTCTTAACTAGTTTTTTTTTACATTTCAAAAGATTTTTTCGAAATTATCTATCTACATAATTAAAAATTGATTTTTTTAAGTTAAGTAATAAAAAATAGAATAAAAATGAAGTAATACAATTTCTTTCTAACTATCAAGGTTTATTTTAAACCATCATACTTATTTCAGTCTCTTCTTTTCGACTATGATTTCGTCTAGCTTACGCTAGACTAATAAATTCCATTTTTTCCAAAATTCGGTTCGATCTTGAGCGGACTTACTGGATTCTGGATTTCTATTCACTGAATTTTGGATAAGCTTCTAGAAACTTTTTCTTTATATCATACATATCCCTTTTATCTATCCTAAAGATTTTAAAAAAGAATCGTCACATAGAATTCTATTCTCCTTCATTTTTTTCAAATATGAAAAATTAATAACTAAAATCAAAAAAAAGGAAATGATAAAGCATCTGGGAATAAACGATTTATTTCTATTAATAGACCTGCTAAAGAAAAAAACCATAGAGTACTTATTACAGGTGCCACAGAGAGATATGTTTTTATATCTTGCATTGCAAATTCTCTTTCTTTATTCTATTGGAATACATGTATGGTCAGATGCTTTAGTTCAAGAATTTTTTAACTTCGTTTTCTTTTTTTAGACACAAATCCTATCTAAAATAGTATGTATAATGAACCAATAGATAAAAATTTCCTGCCTCACCTAACAAACAAAAGAAAGAAGCCCTTTTTCTGAGCATTACTCCTCAAATATGAATTCTTCATTTATAGGTTAGATTGAATTTCAGATGTATACTATTCTTTTTTTTCAGATGTATACTATTCTTTTTTTATATTTTATATAAGAAATGACAAGAAACTTTGATATCAATAGAGAAAAAAATGATCATATATATAATATATGGAAAAGAAGACAAGGATTTTGTACAATGACACTGTACATCAAGTTCGAAAAGGGGTGTAGCGCAGCTTGGTAGCGCGTTTGTTTTGGGTACAAAATGTCACAGGTTCAAATCCTGTCATCCCTACCTATTACTTTTCCTATAGGAAATGAACAGGGATTTATTAAGGTCGTTAATTTGCGGATACTCTATGTATAAGAAATGTTTTAGGATAGAAATAGAAAAAGATCTTTTTTGTTTTACAAACGCTCTTAGTTCAGTTCGGTAGAACGCGGGTCTCCAAAACCCGATGTCGTAGGTTCAAATCCTACAGAGCGTGATTTCCTCTAAAAAAAAAAAAAAGTGAAATTCAAACTGAAATTTAACCTTTCGATAGAAAGGTAGAAAAAGTCTGTAAAACAAAAAAAATTTTTGATTAAATCAAAGGTCTAACTGATCACCACGTCTGTATTGTAAATATGCAGTCACGAATAATCCTGCCAAAGTGATAGGAATTAGGCCTAAGACAATTCCAAATAGAGAAACTTCAATCATTTCGGTTTTAGTAGATGAAAAAAAGGGTTAAGATCTATCTTTAAATATTAATCTGAATTATCCATGAATCTCAATGAAAAAAAAATAAAAAAAATAATTGGCAATTGTTGCGGAAAGAACCAGAGAATACCTGAAATCTTTAAGAAAGATTTTTCTGAATTTTTAATTCAATTCATTTCAAATAATTCAATTCATTTCAAATAAGTTGTATCTTTCTTAAACCAATAAATAGAACTAAAGTTATAGTTAAAGCAGCCAGTAAAAAACTGAAATAACTAGTTATAGTAAGCATGAAAAGGCTCAATTCAATATGTTTTTTTACTACATATATTGATAAAGTACTTACCTAAGTTCTCAGATGGTAATTAAGAACTATAGAATAGAATCAATTCTATTCTATAAGTTCCAATGAAAAATTCACGATTCATTGATCATTTTAAAATACTATAAAAAAAGAATTGAGTGGCTCAATTAAAATTCTGAGCCAATAAATTCACTCTCAACTCAAATTTGAGAATTGAGGAAATTAATAGTAATTGATAGTATCAAAAAGCTGTCTTATAAAAATTATGTCATTTCATTTTAATTAATGATGATGAAATCCTATTTTCGTTTTAGGGAATTTTGGAATAAAAGAGTTGATTTGAAAAGAATTTCTATTTGGATCATTTCTTTTCTTTTTTGTGTCAAAAAATCAATTTGAAGATGAGTTATTTCTTTTATCTTCTTAGATTCTATATTCTATCAATTCATAGAATAAAGTTCTATTCCATACTTTTAGTTCGCTAAAGAAAGAATCTTTCTGGTTGACCTAATTCAACAATGATTGATCACGAATAGAAATTGTTCCAAGGATGTTTTCTTTCTGTCCTATGCTTTCTTTATTTCATTTAGTATTATCTATATCTATCATTTTTTTTTATCAATTCTGTATTTAAGAAATTCTTTTATTTAATAAAATATTTGTGTTTATTTTTGATTATTTTTTATTCTAATATACCAACAAATTCCTTGAAATGAAAGAATTCAAATAAGAGTTATAAAAAAAAGAGATTTCACATAAAAATATATATGTGTATATGTATATAATGTAATATATGTATCTATTGTAATATCTAAAAATAGATAGGTTTTCTCTGGAAAAAAATAAAAAATTTTCAAGAAGAAATTTTTGATTGATAGCAAAAACTATTGGAATCCATATTTTATATATTGGAATAATCTCTTTTTTTATTGATTGACCCTAATTATGTCAATACAATAATAGAATATATTTATTAAATGATATCGAGATGATTTTTTTTTATCTTCTTCATTTTTTCATCGTCAAATTGAGTGTAAAAAATGGTTCAATCAAATGGAACTTTGTAATAAAATGAAACCTTATATCTTTCTATATTTTTGTCCTCTTTCTCTTATTCTTTCATTAAGACTGATCTTTTCGAAATTCTTATCAGAATTGGCTATAATAACTTTAGTTAGTTAAGTTTTCAAATTCGATTTTTCGAAGATGATTACTTCCCATTTCGAAGCTAATAAAGGAAAGCTTATAAGAATTTCAAGTGTCCTCTATAGATCTATTGAAAGTTATCTATAGATCAGAATAAAGAGGATTATGTAGATTTTTGTATCGATCGAAGCTGCGTTGCTATGCCATAGCAAGGATAG